TTTTCCAATTATTTCTTCAATTGAGGGAAAGAACAAAACAAAAATAGTAGAAATTCTTTTATCCCATTCGGAAGGATACTATCTTCATAATTATCCATGACTGTTTTTGTCTCTAGCATGACCACTTGATGAAATGTGGAGGAAGGTGGGATAAATGGCCGATACTACTGGAAGGATTCCTCTTTGGCTAATAGGTACTGTAGCTGGTATTCTTGTGATCGGTTCAATTGGTATTTTCTTTTATGGTTCATATTCCGGATTAGGCTCATCTCTGTAGTAATAAGATGAACTTGATTGTAGACATGAAAAAGTAAGAACTCAGCGGGACCATACCCCTCGAATCAGACAAAACAAAGGGGTATGGTCCCGCTGAGTTCTTAACTTTCTTTTATAGCTATAGCGAAGCTTTGATTCACTCCATAACCTAAAAGCGGGAAAGTTACCTAGTCAACATAATAAAAAAATATTATTACTTGTCAAAATGAATGACATAACGAATCTCTTGCTTAATGTTTCAATACTATATTCCTTTGTTTCTGGTAATGTTTTTGAAGAATTGAATCCGTTAATAAATTCAAAGTCTCTCTCTGTTATTACTACATAATATTTATTAACTCTGACGAAGCAAAAAAGGAATTCATCGATTTTCTGGATGATCAAATATATAATATATATTATATGGATTTCTACAGATGAGACATCCTACAAATCATTTCATTTATTTATATACTCATAAAACCTTACTCTAAAAAAAAAAAAATAGTAATCTTATCTTTGACGAACAGGAGAAAGAATCATTATTATCTCGTATCTCGACACAAGAAAAGGGATTTCCCTTTTCTTGTGTCGAATAGAAGAATAGAAAGACTAATAATACCTCCTAGAAACTTTGTATCTTTTATTTATCTTTTGCTTTGTATTCTCCTCTTTTGTAATACCTATTATCTATTACTAGTATTATGAATGGTCTATTATATAGAATAGAAGTAATAAATTTTAGACATCTCTCAAAGCAAAAACGGTATAGACAAAACAAACAAAGGACTTTACAAATTTTATTGATCATACTACATACAATAGTATCGATCAATAAAATTTTTGCCTTTCCCCTTTACCAACTTGTACTAAGAAATCCCTGTATCTAAAAATTCATTTCGTACAATTGAACCTTTTCAAACTGTTTCTTTTTAAGAACCAAAAAGATTTGTGCTAGAATAATAGATGCTAAGAAGAACAAAAGACCTTGAACACGTAATGGATCCTGAAGCACTATCTCGGCATCTCCCTGACCAAACCCCCCCACATTGGGGTTGCTTGTTAATAGTTGATCAAGCTTGATAGACTCGCCCTCGGAAACAAGAAGTTCCGGTCCTGGAGGTATAATATCAACCACTTGATGCCCATCCGATGGATCAGTTATGGTTATTTCATATCCGCCCTTTTCTTTACGTACAATTTTGCTTACTATACCTGTGGATGTGGCATTATAGACAGTGTTGTTACTCTTGCTCCCATCGGGATAAATCTGACCCCTTCCCCTGTTTCCACCTACATATATGGGATATTTTAAGAAGTGAACGTCCTTCCTCGTAGCAGGGTCAGGAGAAAGAATAGGAAAGACTATTTCCCTATATTTCTGACCAGGAACAGGACCTACCACAAGAATATTTTTTTTAGTGGGACGATAACTCTGAAAAGAAAGATTGCCTATCTTTTCTTTCATCTCGGGGGAAATACGATCGGTAGGGGCTAATTCGAATCCCTCGGGTAAAATAAGAACAGCCCCTACATTCAACCCCCCTTTCTTGCCATTAGCAAGAACTTGTTTCAGTTGCGTATCATAAGGGATTCTAACAACTGCTTCAAATACAGTATCTGGAAGCACAGATTGCGGAACCTCAATATCCACGGGCTTATTAGCTAAATGGCAATTGGCACACACAATTCGTCCAGTTGCTTCTCGTGGATTTTCATAACCCTGCTGCGCAAAAATAGGATATGCATTTGAAATAGATGTCTGAGTTATTACGTATATCACGATCGATACAGAAATAACTCGAGTCATCTGCTCCTTTACCCAAGAAAAAGTATTTCTATTTTGCATGGTCCAATCATCGATCCTCCAATTTCTACAATAAATTAGGTAGGTAGCTAGTATAGTTCCCTATCCACAAGTCTGTCATTGTACTGGAATATAGGACAAATACCCTGAATAAACAGGTAGAAGTATAAAGAAAGAATAAGTCAAATTAAAATTTCGTTATGCACGAAGAAAGAATTTTTCTGATTTGATTGATATCAAGAGATCAAATGAGTTCTTCATTCTCATTCATTAATTGAATGATAAATGACTACAAGTGAAGGAGATACACGATTTAAATAATGGAAAATCCAATATTTCACAATTGTATCTAGAATGACTGGAAAAGTGGAAACAAGACCGGATATTATTTGATCGTTATGTGTTAATCCAAAATCGTTGTAGACCGAACCAACCATTAGTTCCCAACCATGTGGAGAGTGGAATCCGATCCATAAATCGGTGACTAAAAGAATAGAAAAGGCTTTTATTGTGTCACTTAAGTTATATAAGAATTCTTGAACCCAAGAATTAAGAATGACAAGTTTTTCATTACTCAGAATAAAATAACTACTTAGAATAGCGAAACAGATTATATTTGTCGAGAAATGAAAAATGCTATGTAAATTATATTCATTATGTATTTTGACCAATTGTATTGTTTCTTTGTGGATTCCTATACGAAGCTTTTGTAGATGTGTTTCAGGGTACTCCTTTATCATTTCATCCAACAGAAATAGTTGTTCTAATTCTATGAATTTTTCTAAAACGTTCTTCTCTTGAATATCATTCAAGAAAGTTTCTGATTGCCTGATATTCCACCAATCATTAACCCAAGGTTCCAGACATTTATTAAATGAGAGAGAGACCCACCAGGGTAAAAATACTATAGATGCAAGATATGGAAGGAAAATCAACGCTTTATTTTTTTTTTTTTCACTTTTCTTTTTTTTTTAATTGTTAATAAACTTGCTTCTTTTTATTTGTTAATTTTATCTTATTTGATATTTCTCTGAAGCATGAGTTCTATAACAAGGTGTGGAACCTATGGATCTATTCTAAATTTTTGTATAATTATTTAGTCCTTTACTTAGTCCTTGATCTAACTAAATTAAATCTTGGGTCTAAAGAATAAATATAGAAAAATATAGAATTGGATGAAAAAAAAAATTCAGATAAGATATTTAAATTGAACAAATTAGAACCCCATTGTATTGCATCCTTAATTTTTTCTTTTTGACGAATGCTCAAAAACCGTTTGAAGAATATTATTAAAATTTCAAGACTAAAGAACTCCACCGTGGACCAAGTAATTATTTTGAAATGTTTCCCCCTAAGAAAAGGGGAGATATTTATGAAGAATATTGATGACGAAATCCGAAATAAGTGACAAAACGAGAGATAATTTGTATGGTTATGAGAGATCCAATCGTTTGTTTCTCAAGGAAGGAGGAAAATGAAAGATAAAAAGTATGATCTATCTGTATCTATATCTAATATATCAATTATAAAATGGAATTTGGCCCTAAACTAAAAAGAAAAGATGAATTCCCTATTTCGAAATGTCCGGTTTTGGTATATATAATGAATCTATACTTATTATACTTGTTACTAGTATGAAATATGAAAGAAAGAATTGAGTTGAACTCCATCATACACTAACAAAATTTTGGCAGACGAAAAATTACTTCTTATTATAGTTTAGTCGTTTTGTTCCATATATGTCCCCCTGCTTTTGCTTTATTCTAAGGGTCACCACCACATCAACAGAACAAAGAAATAGAATCTAGCATGTTCCACTTGAATGAGCATTCTGAAGAAACTTCAGTTGTATTAAAATGAAAAAGAAAAAAAGATTACTGAATTCCTTTTCTCATGCTGAGAAAGTATTTCTTCCTCGTTTCATTTCAAAATACTTCAATTGGTACGTGCAAGAAATAGGCTAATTCCGCAGCTTTTTGTTCAATTTCTCGCGGAGTTAAATTCTCATCAGTACGAGTCAAGGGAATAGTTCCCCGGCCCCTGACTTCCATATAAAGGACACGTCGAGTATAAAGGCCCTCTTTAACCTCCATTCTGATTGACTGAATATCACTCATAAGGAAGCGAAGGAAGATACGACGATTTTTTCCAGGAAATCCCCAACGAAAAATACACACTATTCCTTCTTTTCTATCGAATCGATCATAACCACTACCTACATTCCACAAAATTGTGCACCACAAATAGGAGCTAATGAATAGACCCGCAATTCCATAGAAAGACATCACAATCCCTTGTGGAAAAAAAGATATTTGCTTATATGGAAATACGGATATCAGATCCCTACCAAGATAACTGGAAGTTCCAACGATTAAAAATCCTAGTGAACCTAAAAAAAGGATACAGGCCCAGAAAAAATTACTTGTTTTTCGAGACCCCGTTATAAGTTCTATCCATATATGTTCTGATCGCCAGTTCATACTATACTAGATCCAATTGCATTCGATTGGAATTGGGAGAATAAACCAAACGAATTTGACTTATTTTGCTCCCGAGCCCGAGGTAACTCTCATCAACTAGCACTTAATGTGAACCATTAGAAGTAATTGGTTAGATACATTGACTTTCCACTTTAAATATTCGATGATCCGCTTTTGACCAGAGCTATACCTGCGTATACATGCATTTATACGGATATAATGTATATATATGCAAAATGGCTCTTCCTTTCATTTGTATTTGCAAGGAGTCACATATCGTACCACATTCCACTAAAAAAATAGATACCTAAATAATGATCCAGTGTTGATTGAAATAACTTGTGAGATTTGGTCCCATACATCGCAGCTAGACAATCTTATTTTTTTGGACATAAATAAATAAAGAAGCCATTGCAATTGCCGGAAATACTAGGCCCACTAAAGGCACAAAAATAGAGGGTAAGTTGAAATCTGTCATAGAATGGGTACCTCAATTTAATATTTGAACCTCTTATAAAGATATCTTATGATAAGTAGTCTATCTATTAATTATATATTATTATATTATATATTATATTTTTTTTATAATTATAATTATAATAATAATATTAAGTAATTAAGTAGTTAATAAGTTATTAAGTAGTTAATAAATAGTAGTTTAAGTAGTTAATAAATAGTAGTTTAAGTAAAAAAAAATGGATTTTCGGAAAATATGAAGATATAGAGATTACTTCTATTACTAATATATTTAAAAATTATACATCAATTCTATTTTACTTTTACTATATTTTTTATAACTATATATTAATAATTTATTATATTAATACACATTATATTAATTAATAATTAAATTATATTAATTAATAATTAATTAGTATTAATAATTAGATATTAATAATCCGTATCCGTTTTTTATCTTATAATTTAATTTTTTTTAATTTATAATTTATTAATTTCTAATTGTTTTCTTTGTGCTTGTTTTTATGTTTATTATATTATATAAAATTATAAATTATAATAAATTATATTTAATTATATATATTATTATATTATAAATTAGAATATTATATTATATTATATTATATTAAATAGAATATATATAATAAAATAATATAAAAAATAATATAATAATAATAATAAATAAAAATGGAATTTTAATTATAATTTATAATTAAGTTTAAGTTAATTTATAACTAAGTTAAGAATTAAGAACTAAAACAAATAAAAACTAAGAAGCATTAAAATTTAATAAGCATTAAAACGTAATTAAGACGTAAGAAGGACAAATACAACTCGAAAATTCTTCTTTTTCCAAAACCCCAAAAATGCCTAGGAAGAAAAATTAACTTTTTTATCCTGGGTTTCTAATTCCTAATCAGAAATAGAGGTAAAATACAAACAAAACGGATCCGTGGGAAAAGAGAAAAGTAATTATCCAAAACTTCTGACTCTTCCTACAACAAGCAGAATTTATGTTCCCAAACGTCATTTTTATTGGTTTTTTGTCACGATGATGAATTATTTATTGCTCACTACAAATAACTGAATCTAGTACTGTGCTTGAATTTTCAAAATTTTAAGTCAAGGGAAGGAAACCATGGAGCTGAAATAACTCACCCAGAACACCTTTTAAAAGATGACGTGGTACGATTGGATCGAATAAGCCCTTATGGAATGAATACTCAGCCGCTTGTGAACCGTCGGGTACTGCCTTATTCAATGTTTGTTCAATTACTCTTTTACCCGCAAATGCAATGTAGGCATTAGGTTCAGCAATAATAATATCTCCCAACATACCAAAACTGGCTGTAACTCCACCGGTTGTAGGAGATGAAAGAATTGATACATAGAATAACTTTTTATTTAATTGATAATTATATAAGGCAGAAGATATTTTAGCCATTTGCATCAAGCTCAAACTTCCTTCTTGCATGCGTGCTCCTCCAGAAGCACATACAATAATAACAGGTAGAGATTGATTAGTAGCATATTCGATCAAACGGGTGATTTTCTCACCGACTGCGGATCCCATACTTCCTCCCATGAACTGAAAATCCATGACCCCAATTGCTACGGGAATACCATTTAGTTGACCTATGCCTGTTTGAACAGCTTCAGTTAAACCTGTCTTTCTTTGATAAAAATCAATACGATCTCTATAAGGTTCCTCCTCTGAATGAAAATCAATGGGGTCCGTCGAGACCATACTCTCATCCAGAGGATCCCAAGTACCTGGGTCAATCAAAAGTTCGATTCTCTCTGAACTACTCATTTTCAAATGATATCCACACTGTTCACAAATATTCAGTTTTGACTTAAAAAATTTTTTGTAATTTAATCCATAACAATTTTCGCACTGAACCCATAAATGTCTGTATTTTTTATTTATATCTAAATCATTAGATCTTCCTCTTATATTGAAATCAGTACTATTAACACTAGTTCTCATACTATAATTTCTACGTTCACTACCACTTATACTTTCATTACAAATGAAACTATAAACATAACGGTCACTGTAATTATGGGTCCCGCCTGAAATGTAACTATCAATACTGATTTCAGAACGCAGATAACTATCAATGCAACTATTAACGTGATTATTCCAACTGGATTGAGTATCATACATGTAATGATAATAGTAGCGACTACTACTTTTAGATCCATTACTCATATAACTAGAATTCAGATAACTAGAAAAAGAACTTTCTAGTTCATTCATAAAAGTACTATCATTGTCAATCTCAAAAATCTGATTTTTAATATCAAAATATATAGAATAACTGTTCCCATTACTATCTCTAACTAAAAAAGTGTCATCAGAGATGAAACTCCAAATGTCTATGATATCAAAAAAATGCTCAACACTACTGAAATTACAATTTCCACTATCACTCCAACTGGAAACGTTTTTATTCATATCATTTATAACAGGGTCTTCGTTTCCACTGCTATATC